AGAAAACCCATAAAGTCAATGCGCTGATTTGATGATTGATTGATATAGATTCTTCTTGGTTGCAACCATAACGAAAAATTACATTGACAGAAATTGACAAGGTAATATTTCAATTTAGTCAGCAGAAGAAATGTCCCCCTTGAAACTAGAATCCATTTTCCTTGATACCGAACATAATGCAGAAAAGGATCCTTAAACAACCATAGAATAATCGGAAAATTCTTAGTACATAATTTTAAAAACTGTTCTAACTTTAGGTAGAAATAGATTCGTGCAAGAAAGGCTCCGTAAGATGGTGATCGTAAATTAGAGGATTGGTTGCGGATAAAAACGAAGATGGATTCGCATTCACACACATAGGAATTATATAGGAACAATAAGAATCTTTGATTCTTATTTTTTGAAACAGACCTTTTTAGAGTAATAACTCTATCACAATACTCATAAAGAAAGAATCGCAATAAATGCAAACAGGAAATATCTTTTACCCAGGAACGAATCATTTGAACCAAGATTTCAAAATGGATAGGGTGAGGTATCAATATATCTAACACATAATTTAAACGTGAAAATTTGTCCTCTAAAAAAGGAAATATGGAATGAATTGATCGTAAATTGTGGTATTTTTTTACTTCTTTTCCTTCTAGGGAAGATATTAATCGCATAGAAAATGGAATTTCCGCAATAGCTGCAAATCCCCCTGAGATCCTTTGAGAATACAAATTTTGGGGGAGTCCAAGAAATTTATTTTTATTAGAATCATTAACAGAAAGAATCGAATGATTCTGTTGATACATTCGAATAACTAAACGTTTTACAACTAGTAAACTGTACTTTGTGTCATCACCCCTTTTTTTTGTATTTGACAACAAAACGGGCCTATTTAAATATAAATCCTGATCGTGTACAAGTGCATAAATATATTCCTGAAAGATAAGTGGATATAAAAAATCGTCTTGCCAAGATCTGTCGAGTTCTAAATATCCTTGGAATTCTTCCATTTAAAATGAAACTGGAAACAAAAGGAAAAGTAGAGGGTTTCGTGGATTATAAAATGGTACATAGTGCGATACAGTCAAAACAAGGTATTCTAGTACAAAATAATCGATAGATACCTTGGAGACAGCTAAACTCATCAACGGACTCTCTATCTTTTTTCCATCTACCAGCTAATTTGTTTCTTTCTTGATAGTTATAGGTTAAGAAGATGATTAGAAATCCTTTATTTTTTCAACCCAATCGCTCTTTTGATTTTGGAAAAAAAAGTATCCTTATCAATATACTGTTTCTTTTACACATTAATCTCCATTTTCTAATCTAATGAAAAATGGATAGATAGTTAGGATTCACTAAAAAATCGGTAATCCACTCTTGGAAAATCCTTTCCCGCCCCAGTCACTAATCTATTTTTAACGTTTAATTAGCGCGGGTGATCGTTCCAACGAAGAACATAAGCTCGTTGCTTTTTCTTTCCCTACAATTAGAGCCATAAGGCTCGATCCATGTATTCAATCGACCCAATTTTGAACTCATTTCGTTCTAAAAATTTAACCCAAGTTTTTTACTGATCTAATAAGAACGAAAGTTGAAAATAATTCTACGTTGATACGACATGCTCTTTTTTCCATTCATTCCTTTCAGGATCAGTCGTGGTCTTACAAACTCTACTGATAGTCTGGACGAATCCCTTGCTTCATCCAAATGTGTAAAAGACCCTAGCCGCACTTAAAAGCCGAGTACTCTACCGTTGAGTTAGCAACCCAAAGAGAGTATAGTATGTAGATACAATCGAGATCAAAATTAAATAAATAAATTAGACAAAACAACAAGACAGGTGATAATACAATAAATTTTAAAATAAAAAAATTATAGACCACTTCTAGATATTCTCACTATCTATTTTTCTATTTTCTTTCTCTCTCTTTTTAGATATTCTTTTTCATTTTCTTCTTTTTTTATCTAGTCATTTCCAAATTGATAAAAATTTTTGTTTTTTATCACAGCAAATTCAAAGAATCTTTGAATAAAGTAAAAAACAAAAAGGTGTTTTGGATGTAGGACAAAAAAATAAAAAAAAAACGGACCCATTTACACTTGAATTATATTTGGGCACTACACTCTTGTCAATATGTCGGCGAAAAAAAAAAGAGAATGATATCAATTAAATAAAGAACTTGGGTTAGATTGGCACTAGCTAAATAAGGTACATGATTAGAAAGGAATGCAAATAAAAAAAAGAATCAAGAAGTATAAAAAATATCAATAACTATACATCAAATAATTCATTCTTTTTTTAGTATAGTTACAAGGAAAACCATTCAATTGAAAGGAATATAAGAATTGTCTATTGCTAGATCCAACTCCTACCGTTAGTGACTTGGTCAATATAACTTTCTTCGTTGGTTCACTTGATCTTTTTTCTCGACATATCAATATAGAACAAAAGTCTATAAGGTGTGAATAATAAAGAAAGGATTATATCAAACTATAATTATATCAAACTATATACGAATCACTCAAGTCTCTTTCTTTTTGTATTTAATTAAGTGAGTTGCGTTTCAGTAGGGCGAAGTTCTTTTAAAATATCTGCCTTCTTTAAAATATCATAAACAGTTCCCGTGGGTTGAGCGCCCCTTTCAAGAAAATATAAAATAACGGGAACATTTAAATAAGTTTGATTCTTTATCGGATCATAAAAACCAACTTTCCGAAGATCTCTTCCTTCTCTTCGGGACCGCACATCAATTGCAACAATTCGATAGACGGCCCATTGGGATAGATTATATGAATAATACCCCCCCCCCTAGAAACGTATAAGAAGTTTTCTCCTCGTACGGCTCAAGAAAAAAGATTTTTGATCATTCTTTTTTTTTTTCAAGTTATGGATATATAAAATAAAGCAAAAAAATCCCCTCAAAAATAAAAAATCAAATTAATTAGACTAAGAATTAAGTCCCCTGTTGCTCTTATTCTTCTTTCCGGAAAAAACCATTTGCACTCATAACTCAAGTTGAATAACTCTTAAATAGCTCAAAAGAAACATTTAATTTTTTGAGTGGTCTCTAACCCCCTTTTTGTCTGTCTGGCTTATTTAACCTTTATTGGAATTATTCATTCTAATCCAGTTGTTGATACAGTTGAGAATGAAAAGGGCCTTTCCTTGTTTCGGAATCTCTTTGCTTTGAATCATTAGGTTTATACATTACTTCGTTGATCTTTAATCCTTTCAAAATGGCAGCAACATACCCTTTTTGCGATTGTTTATCAAAGAAAAGAATCATACAAACACTTGATTCTTTCACGATCTTTTCGCTTTTTCTGTCAAAAATATACTTACGAAGTTGTTCTAATCTATTGATTCACACTAACCCTAGATTCTTGCTCTTAAGAAATGAATCAATACTTTCTACTCAAGCTCCACCATGTACTATTTTAAATTAACTATAGCCCAATAAAAGCGTGGGTTCTAGTTTAACAGAACAGGGGATGTCGAGGCAAGAGCACCCTTTTCTATATAAAATGATGGATCTAAAAATCCACACCAGATCATGTCCTTCAAGTCGCACGTTGCTTTCTACCACATCGTTTCAAACGAAGTTTTACCATAACATTCCTCAAATTTTGAACCGGTATGCAATTGATTCAATCATGGAATCATGAATAGTCATTGGTTTATTCGGGACATATAAGGCGAATATAATATATGAATCACCTTTACTTTCAACCATTACACATTACATAAAATTATACTTATTTATGAAATACCTAAAAAATTAGTTTCAAAATACAAAAATACATACAAAATACATACGTAACGTATGTATTTTTAGAATTAGTATAATTCGAAATTCGATTCGGATAGATATTTAAATTGACACCTTTTATCGTTGATTAACTCCTAGATACTCCCCCCACTCGGGAGTCATAACCTCTCCCAAAAGCACCTTTAAATTGAAATTCAAAGAATCAATCTATTATCTTGCCTGTATTAGATCACAGATATATTAAGTTCTATCTATATGGGCTTTGAACTCACTTCTGTTTGTGAAAAACATAGAATTCAGAAACGAATCTTGAAAAAAAAAAATGATGATAGAATCCAGATGCTCTGGGACGGAAGGATTCGAACCTCCGAATAGCGGGACCAAAACCCGTTGCCTTACCACTTGGCCACGCCCCACTTAGATTTCGAATCTAGTAATTTAGAATAATATTGTTGTTGATTGTTCGTCAATTACAGCCCAAATCTCTACAAAATCCAGTCGGTTGTTATTAGAATTTTCACACGTGTATATCGTGTATATATAGAAATAAACTTGAATTTCTTGATCATTACATATAATTCAATTAAGATAATGTATGAAAGTATGATTTCTTCTATTCTCTTTTGATTTGAGAATGGAAGAGTTTTTGATTGAGTAAGTTCAAAATAAATAAAAGAAAGGATTTTTGATCTACTTTGCTTTCTTCATTTTTCGCTTATCTTCTATCAATAACTCAATCAAAATGCAATAATAATAATCTTCAAGAAAAAAGATGTCTGCTATGCTAAATATCTTTAGTTTGATCTGTATTTGTCTTAATTCTGCCCTTTCTTCGAGTAGTTTTTTATTCGCCAAATTGCCCGAGGCCTATGCATTTTTAAGCCCAATCGTCGATTTTATGCCAGTCATACCTCTACTCTTTTTTCTATTAGCCTTTGTTTGGCAAGCTGCTGTAAGTTTTCGATGAGATTTGAAATCTTGTCCTATATACTAAATAAATGAAAAGATCAGGCTCAGAGTATCAACTCTCGATTTGAATTCAAATAGAAAAAGTCTTGAATAGCCTCGAAAAATTGGAATAACTCCCTTTCTCGTTCTAACAAAAATTTACGTGAAAGACCCTATGAAGTCTTCCCCCCCCAATTGTGGGTAGGAAAGCTTTTTTTTATGAGAAAGGAGACAAGGGAGGCTCCTAACATTTAACAAATTTCTTTTTTTTATTTCCAGAAACTACTT